AAACCGACACAGGTAGGTAGGTAGAGAATACCAAGGGGCGCGAGATAACTCTCTCTAAGGAACTCGGCAAAATGGCCCCGTAACTTCGGGAGAAGGGGTACCTTGATTGATTTTTAAATTGATTTAAGGTCGCAGTGACCAGGCCCAAGCGACTGTTTACCAAAAACACAGGTCTCCGCTAAGTCGCAAGACAATGTATGGGGGCTGACGCCTGCCCAGTGCCGGAAGGTTAAGGAAGTTGGTTAGCTTCTATTTGAAGCAAAGCTGGCGACCGAAGCCCCGGTGAACGGCGGCCGTAACTATAACGGTCCTAAGGTAGCGAAATTCCTTGTCGGGTAAGTTCCGACCCGCACGAAAGGCGTAACGATTTGGGCACTGTCTCGGAGAGAGACTCGGTGAAATAGAATTGTCTGTGAAGATGCGGACTACCTGCACCTGGACAGAAAGACCCTATGAAGCTTTACTGTAGCCTGGAATTGGTTTCGGGCTCTTCTTGCGCAGCTTAGGTGGAAGGCTGAGAACATACCCTTCCGGGGGTTTGTGAGCCATCAGTGAGATACCACTCTGGAAGAGCTAGAAATCTAATGGCGATCCTTGAATCAGGACGCTTGACAGTTTCAGGCGGGCAGTTTTACTGGGGCGGTAGCCTCCCAAAAGGTAACGGAGGCGTGCAAAGGTTCCCTCAGGCTGGACGGAAATCAGTCGTAGAGTATAAAGGCAGAAGGGAGCTTGACTGCAAGACCTACAAGTCGAGCAGGGACGAAAGTCGGCCTTAGTGATCCGACGGTGCCGTGTGGAAGGGCCGTCGCTCAACGGATAAAAGTTACTCTAGGGATAACAGGCTGATCTCCCCCAAGAGTTCACATCGACGGGGAGGTTTGGCACCTCGATGTCGGCTCATCGCAACCTGGGGCGGAAGTACGTCCCAAGGGTTGGGCTGTTCGCCCATTAAAGCGGTACGTGAGCTGGGTTCAGAACGTCGTGAGACAGTTCGGTCCATATCCGGTGTAGGCGTTAGAGTATTGAAAGGATCTTTCCCTAGTACGAGAGGACCGGGAAGGACGCATCTCTGGTGTACCAGTTCTCGTGCCAACGGGACACGCTGGGTAGCCAAGTGCGGAGCGGATAACTGCTGAAAGCATCTAAGTAGGAAGCCCACCTTAAGATGAGTACTCTGTTAGTATTTATATAATATAAATACTGCTAAGGTCACGGCAAGACTAGCCGTTTAATAGATATCAAGTGGAAGGTGAGTAATCATTGCAGCTGAGATATACTAACAGACCGAGAAGTTTGACTTTGTGCATTTATAAAAAAAAAATTAAAAAATACCTGGTGTTCGCTTATAGACGGCCATACGTCATCTACATTCTGAATATGAAAGTAACACGTCTATACTTTAGAAATAAAGTTACGCCAGGTATTTTTTATTTCTATCATATAAAATTAACTTTATAAAACCTATATATATATAAGGGGGGTATAAACTCTTTGAAATATGTGTTATTTTTTAAAAGCTGTTTCCTAAAGAATAAAAACATTTTTTTATAAAGGAGAAAAAGAGTGTGATTTATCCTACGTGGTTTTATTTTCCTGAAGAGAAAGAAGAGAAAACAGAAAAACTAACTAAATTAACAAAAATCCTTATTAAGTCAGGATTTACTTCAAAAGAGATCTTTGCTAGGTTAGAACTTCTCATTTATTATGATAATGGAGAATTAAAAGATGAATATATCTTAAAATTAGTAAAACAAGCAGCGGAATTCTTTTTCGCGAGATTATACGAAACGAGATCTGAAATCTACCCTAAGCATCCTGATCTTTCTATTGTGGCGAGTCAGACAGGTTTTACTTATTATATTGAGAATGAAGAAAAAGGATTTGGCCCTTATATAAAGATTGATAGACAGAGAGCTGTGCAATTAATAAACAAATGGATATTATCCTTATATGGTGATTTTGCGCCGGCTTTCTTTGGAACTCCTACTTTTATTAATAAAATACTTGATACTCTTACGATTAGCCCAAGAGTTGCTAATAATCACCTTTATGAAAAATGTGGTTTAATCTATCAAGATGGAATCTATTATATTGATAATAAAAGATCTTTATTACGATATAAGCCGATGACAAAGCGTGAACTAGTTACAGATTCAATTCTTCAAGAAGCTAATTTTCCAATTGAGTTTATAGATCCATTAGATCGTGAGATGTACCTTCACCGAAGAAAACTTAATCTAAAAACAATTACAGACGGGAAGAATATAGACTTAGAGAAACTTCAAAAAGAATTACAAAAAATAGCTTTAAGTGATTGGTTACAAGGTTTTTTTAAAACATTAACTTATAACCTTGCTGAACAAAGTCCATTAAATATATTTATTCTAAGAACCTTTATGAATCGCATTATTTTTGCGGCAAAAGAGGGCCATTTTTACCAAACGATAACCTGGCTAAGCGGCAGATCTGCAACTGGTAAGTCCAGTATAGTTTCGATTTGTAAATTTCTTTCTGAAGGAAGTTATTTAGAACTAGGAAAAGACTCAAATCAGTTCACAGCTTCAGCTCTTGTCGGGAAAAAATTATTGCTAATAACGGATCCTTCAAAGATTACACCAAATCAAATTGATATTTTAAGAACAGTTGCAGGTCGTGATACATTATCTTATGAAAATAAAAATATGAATGGAACATATACCTTTGTTCCTTACTGTCAAATCTTGATTGTAACAAATAGAAACCCGAGAGATTATGATAATATTTGGCAGTTAGAAGAATTACGCACCAAAATCATTGATATTGAATATTTACACCCATTACCTGAGGTTTCAAATTTCAACCAATATTTAGAATCCTTTAAAGACCATTTTCATGTGTGGGCAACATTTTGTCCTCGCGAATACCTTCTTCAAACAACTCGTTCTCAAGCTATTCAAAATACACGATCTTCAAATGAACACGTTTCAACTGAAATATCTCCTTTACATAGTTTTATTGAAGATTGTATATATATATGTGATCCTGCATATGAATGTAATGAGAAAGAACTTTTCGTTACAAAAAAGGACTTGCTAATTGCATATGAAAATTGGATTGAAAAACAAGGACAGGAAGCTAGTTTTGACGGTTCGGCACGTAAATTCTTTCAAAAGAATATACAAAATGCGCTCCTGACAACATATAACATAGCAATAAAAAATTATCGACCAAAAGTAACAGAAAAAAATGAGGTGCGCCCATTAGCGTGGAAAGGTATTAAATTAAGTGCTCCAACAAATGAAAGAAATCATTTCATATTAGTAAGACAACCATTAAAGGGTGAAGGAGAAAAATTATGTTATAACGAAAGTGAAGTATTCAATAAATTTGAATTATGGAGAGAACCAAAGATGAACCCAATAGATATTAACTTGTTACAAGAAGAAATATTTAACTCTCAGTTAAATGAACTAAAGACAAGAGCAAATGGAATACACATTCGAGAAAAATAAAGATTTAGAAAAGAAAATTGACGCAATGATTGAGTCAAATTTATCAGAAAGGGAAAAAGTACCCGAGAGAAAAAAAGAAATATCGCTAGAAGATATTGAAGAAGCAATCTTAGCAATAGAAAAAACAGAGGAATAAAAAGAAAAAGTGTCGCCGGTAGCCATTTTGTTCCATAAGTGAGTATAGTTGGGTCATAGAAACCACCCAATGTGTCATAAGTAATTGAACGATGTTGTAAGTTTTTTCCTTTTGTCACAAGCGTAAATCCCCCCATTATTGGAGTAGATACTAGTAATGGCGGGGGATTTCCTTCAGTTATTTTTATATGAAGGAAATAAGGTACTATTTTTTATGTTATCACATTATCTTTTTCATATTCTTTAATATTTAATAATATCAAAAAGTTGAAACCTGTTTTCATCGAGAACCTCAACCAGAGATTTACACCATAAACTCAGCTTTAAGTAAGTGGATTGTATATTTTCGTCATTTTCATGATTGATAGCTATTTTAAATCCTTCTTCTAATAAAAGAAGAGAATTAGAAAAAATAACCATATATTTTTACCGCCTTCCATCAAAATTTTGTTTCTAAATTCTTTATCCATCTAACCCTCTTTAAATTTTTTAGTATAGAGGTTCATCATCTGAATTTACCTTATTATTTAAGTTATTTAGTACCTCCAAGAGTAAAAATGGGAGCGGATGCTTTACTTCTTTTTTCAGTTATTGAACCTGATAATATATTATAATCATAATTTCCCGGCGATGAAAATTTTATTTCATAAAGGTTTGACGCTACTGTAGAAGCAGGCAAATCAGCATCAAAGATTAAAGAAGTTTTATGTTTTGACCCCCATATTATCTGTTGCAACTAAAGTGAAGGTAAATTCCTTTACTAAATTGATTTTACCCGCAACGGCTAAACGACTTACAAAAAACATACTCGCGCGTTTACCGAGAATATTTGATTCAGAAAGAAAGGCTTGCTCATCTAATAAACCTGTACACGATAATACTCTTCTTTGTGAAAGTAAAGTATCACTCAATCGGGACCTCACACCAAAAAATATATATCCTTCTTCTATTCTCGAGAGATTTTTTTTATCATCGCCATAATACTGTGAGTAAGACTGTTGCATAGAAAATTCCTAATATAAAAAATATTTGGGACTGTCGGGTTAGCTAGTTGTAGGCACTCTGCAAAATGGTTTTGAATTACTAACCTCGCGACCGTTTAATGATGTTGCTGCTCCTTGAGTTTCCTCAATTACTGTAAGGTAACTGGATAAAGTTTGGCAGCTGCTTGTAAGACTGGAAGTAAGTATAATCATTTAATAATTGTGTTGAAGCCATGATTTCTCTCCATTACTTTGGTACTCTTCCATTCTCTGACCATGCAGAAAATGCGGTGGCATATTCTCCTACCATTCCAGTGATTAATCCCTCGGCTTGCTGTAAATTTTTAAACATTTGCACAAAAGCGTCGCGTTGGTTATATTCATTCACAGGTCTTAGATCACAACCTGTCTCTTCTTAAATCTTCACTGGGATCTAGTTGCTCAATCGCGTTATCTAAGCTCGCGATTAGACTTCGGGCTATTTTTATCGAGTCCCGAATTTCTTTTTCGTCCATTCGTTCGGTGTGTTTAGCCTGTAACGGTTTCTCCATCTTTCTTCCTCTCTCTATTTATACTATTATTTTAAAAAACAGAATGAGGTCTGGTAGTTCCCCTCATTATTTTTTCCTCTCGCAGTAAAACGAAAGCAAAACAGTTAAAAAAACGTTGGTATCACTGGGTTTCCCTTCCATTTCTCTTACTTTTTAGACTGTGACAGTAGCTTATTTACGTAACACCCGCTTCTTTTTTTTTCGACATTTTAAAAATAAGGGGGACCCTTTTTTGGGAGAAAGTGAAGAATTAGTAAATATTAGTTCATTTCAAAATAATGTGCTATTTTATTGTAGCACATTATATCAATTAATAAAGGATATTAGCTTCCTACTTTAAAACAATCATAAACGATGGCTGTAATAAAACCACGTCTGAAAAAAAGAATCCATTTCTCTTTTTTCAAAAACACAGCTAAAAAACCAATGCTTTCAATAAAAAGAAGTAAAACAAAACCAATCAAACCACTTAAACTCGAAAATCTACTTAATAAATTAGGAGAAATACTACCAAAGAAAAAACCTATTAATAAAAAAAGGATATCAAATAAAAACTGAACACGACGTTCTTGTAATTTTTTGAAAAAGCTTAATTGAATCAGACGAAAATTTGTAGTCATAAACGATAAATAAAAGAAGGGATTTAACCCCCTTCTTTTTTATTCCTATTAATATGCTAATCCCATACTTCTTGTTGTTTCTGCACCTAAGTAGACACGTACACTTAAGAAATCGGTAGGACAAGCTGATTCACAACGCTTACAACCAACACAATCTTCTGTTCGAGGTGCTGAAGCGATCTGGCCTGCTTTACATCCATCCCAAGACACCATTTCTAAAACATCAGTAGGACATGCTCGTACACACTGAGAACAGCCGATACATGTATCGTATATTTTAACTGCATGAGACATAATTATAATCGAATAAAAATTGTATCTAAATGTTAAGGATTACTACCATTTCAGTAGTTGAAATTCTTCTAAAGCAATAGACTTTTTATTTCTATATATACTTAGAAGAATGGCTAAAGCAATCGCTGATTCTGCAGCTGCAATTGTAATAACAAAAATAGCAAAAACTTGACCTTTTAATTCTTGCGAATCCATAAAAGTCGAGAAAGAAGCAAAATTTAAATTCACCGCATTTAATAACAATTCTAGTGACATTAGCACCCGAACTACATTTTGACTTGTTAAAAAGCCATAAAGACCAATGCAAAAAACGCCTGCCCCAATTATTAAATTGTTTTCTATGTTCATTTCACTTTAATCCTTTTTTATTTAGTTTAAATTAAACCCTTAGCACATATAAATAACACAACCCATTCATATAAAAGCATTTTATCAATTCCTAAACTTTTCTAATTGTAACTGAACTAGTTATAAAAATAATATTTAAATAGTTCTTCAATATTAAGAAAAAAAATATTATTTAGTCTTTTGCATTGTAGAGTATATACTAAATTTTTTAGATATAAACTTCCTAACCTATATGATACTTTTCAGTACTCTAATATTATAATTCAACTAATGTTGGATGGATAAATGTATGAAATTGCTAACCAATTTATTAAAGTGAAAACAAATTAGGCTATAATATAACACCATTAATAAATGGATTAAATTTATTAATATTCTATGAATAATTTTAATACTTGTTTAGATTTTACTCTAATTTTTTTTCATTCCTAAAACTAAATAATAATATTACAATTTATATATATACAGGTGGGGAGACTCGAACTCCCACGCCAAAGACACGAGAACCTAAATCTCGCGCGTCTACCAATTCCGCCACACCTGCAATTTTGAGTTCGGGCAAGGAGGGATTCGAACCCCCGACACCGTAGTTCGTAGCCACGTGCTCTAGTCCACTGAGCTACAAGCCCGATTTTCTTCATGAAAGAAGCTCCCCAGGTAGGACTTGAACCTACGACCCATCGGTTAACAGCCGATTGCTCTACCACTGAGCTACTGAAGAACTTCTTTCATATGCTAACAAACCAATCAATTAAAAGTCAATCTGAAAAATTATCGTGAAAACCAGCCATAACTATGTAAACCTGAACCAAAAAGGTTCACACCAAGATAACAAATCCATATAAAAAGAAATCCTAAAGACGCAATTATAGCAGGCTTTTTACCTTGCCAACCATAAGTTATTCGTAAATGTAAATAAATAGCAAAAATAAACCAAGTAATAAGTGCCCAAGTTTCTTTTGGATCCCAACTCCAATAAGAACCCCAAGCTTCATTGGCCCAAACAGCACCAGATAAGATACCTAAAGTAAGTAAAGGAAAACCAATACCCAAGGTTCGATAGCTTAATTGGTCTAATAATAAAGTCATTGAAATTCCTGACTGTTTTGAATCACCTTTTGAAATGAGAAGAAAAACAAAAGCCATTAATGATCCAGCTAATAAAGTCGCATAACTAAGCATCATTATACTAACATGCATCATAAGCCAATTAGATTTTAACGCTGGGATCAAAGGAGTAATTTCTTGCATTTGTGTTGGTAAACTAAGAGCTGCAAATCCACTAATAAATAATAATACAGGAGAAAAAATAACTCCGATAAAATTTTCTTCTGTGGATACATTTTTTTCAAGTAAAATTTGAACAAAACTTAAAGCCCAACCTAAAAAAATTAAAGATTCATAGAGATTACTAAGAGGAAAATGCCCAGAAAGAATCCATCTACATATTAATAAACCTGCCGAAGCAAAATTAGCTATTAGAATTCCAAGAAAACCAAACTGTTTTAACCATTTTCCGATTGTTTTTGATTGAACAAAAAAAGCGGCCCGAAACCAATAAGCTAACATTGTTAGAAAAAAGAATCCAAAAGAGAAATTACCTAATAGGTTTTCGATTTTTAAAAGAATCATAAAGAATGAACAAAAAAGTTTCCTAATTGAAAACTATGGTAAAGTAATATTTTGCTCTCTTTTTGCCAGCACAACAACACCAATAAGGGCAATAAGAAGAAGAATAGAAACTAATTCAAAAGGAAATAAAAAGTCACTAAAAATATGTCGTCCAATAAAATAAACAGTATTTGTAACAGGAATAAATGGAGGAGATGGCCATGGAGTTATATAAATTACTTTTGTCAATAATAAAAATAAACCAACTGCTAAACTTCCTTGTACAATCCAAAAAGGATTTGTCTTCTTACTATCTGGTCGAGTAACTCTAGCATTTGCATCCACAAGCATGATAGCAAATAATATAAGTATATTAATGCCACCAACATAAAGAAGGATTTGTGCAGCAGCTAAAAAATCGGCGTTTAGTAATAAATAAAAACCGGCTACCGAAACCAAAGTTACCCCAAGAAAAAAGGCCGCGTAAACAAGATTAGGAAAAAAAACAACCCCTAATGATCCTGTAATGGATAAAAACGTAAAAATAGAAAAACAAAAATCTTGTAAATTCATAATAAAAATTTCTAAAGCCTATGATATTTGAAAAACGAGATAACCAACAAAACTAATTAGTACAAACAAAATCGTTGAACCATAAGCTTGAAAACGTCCTGTTTCCGTATATCTAAGCCCTTCTCCTGTAAAGAACACAAAAATACCACTAAAATTAACAAGACCATCAATAAAATATTGATCAAAAAATAAAATTCTTTGTGCAAGTTTTCTATTAGCTTTTACAATAATGATTTCATATAAATCATCAAGATACCATTTATTTTTTGAAAATTCATATAAAGGTAAACTTAAACTAACAAGTGCGGTTCTACTGATTGAACATTTATAATAAACGAAAAATGCAAATAAAAAACCAAGTAAACCAATACCTACAGAACTACCAGCCATTGTTAAAAATTCTGGCCAATCTACATCGGTTTCTATTGGTATATTCTCTTGAAAACTTTTAAAAAAATCTTTAAAAGGTGTTCCGGTTAACCCTAAAATCAAAGTAGGGATAGTAAGAACTATAAGAGGAAAAAGCATCATAGGTCCGGATTCTTTAACAAGAGAAATATTAGGACCTCTAAAAGTTCCTTCAAAGGTTAAAAAATAGATACGGAACATATAAAAGCTTGTTAAACCTGCAGTAAGCCAAGCAAATAGCCAAAGAATAGGATTCGCTTGAAATAAATCGGATAAAATTGCATCTTTAGACCAAAAACAAGCGAACGGAGGGAAACCACAAATAGATAAAGTACCAATAAGAAAAGTAATTGCAGTAATTGGCATTTTCTTTCGTAATCCACCCATTTGATTCATATTTTGATTTATATATGGACTAAATCCAACAGCGCCTTCCATTCCGTGAATAGCTGAACCCGAACCTAAGAAAAGTAAAGCTTTAGAATAAGCATGAGTTATTAAATGAAATAAACCAGCACTATATGAACCGACCCCCATTGCCATCATCATATACCCCAGTTGTGAAACGGTAGAATAGGCAAGTCCTTTTTTTAAATCTACTTGGGTAGTTGCAATTGTAGCTCCAAGAAAAGCTGTTAAACATCCCGTCCATGCAATAGTACTCATAACAATCGGAAATTGATCAAAAATAGGAAACATTCTACCTACTAAAAATACACCCGCGGCAACTAATGTCGCTGCATGAATTAACGCAGAAATAGGTGTCGGTCCTTCCATTGCATCAGGTAACCAAACATGAAGAGGAAATTGTGCCGATTTTGAAATAGGACCTAAAAAAAGCAAAATAGCAAATAGCGTCCCTAGTGGTATTAGTTTTGGATCTACTTGTAAAAGACTTTCTAAACGAAAAGCAATTTCATTAAAATGAAAACTTTTTGTAAGCCAATAGAAACCTAAAATACCTAATAATAAACCAAAATCACCCATACGATTAGTAATAAAAGCTTTTTGACAAGCATCGCCTGCTGTTGTACGAGTAAACCAAAAACCAATAAGAAGATACGAACACAGGCCTATAAGTTCCCAAAAAATATATACTTGTACTAGGTTTGTACTTAGAACTAAACCTAACATAGAAGCAGTAAATAAACTCAAATAGCTAAAAAATCGTACATATCCTTGGTCATAATTCATATAACCGTCTGTATAGATCATAACTAAAAAAGCTACTGTACTTACAACAACTAACATCGTTGAACTTAAAGGATCTATTAAATATCCCATTTCTAATGAAAAATTTTGACTTACGACCCATTCCATTTCCCATTGATAAGAACCGTTTCCGTTATATTGAAAAAAGAAAATGGCTAAAGAAAAGATAACAGAAATACCTAAGAGAAAAATAGTAAAAAATGCCAAATCTCTTCTTAAACTTTGTGTAGCTTTTTGAAATGATATTAAGCCTAATCCCATTACAGTTGCAGAAAAGAGAGGAAAAACCGGAATTAACCAGGCGTAATGATACAGTAGTTGTTCCATATTTTATTTTTGTAAATTCACATAAATAATTGTAATTAAGAAACAGTAGGCATTCGACCAAGTGCCATGTGATCAAAATTAAGTTCATGCCTATCATAAACAGAAAGTGCATATTCTTCGGTCATAGATAAACAATTAGTAGGGCAATATTCAACGCAATTTCCACAAAAAATACAAACTCCAAAGTCAATACTATAACTTTTAAGTTGTTTCTTTTTCATAGATGCTTTGTATTCCCAATCAACAACAGGAAGGTTTATTGGACAAACCCTAACACATACTTCACAAGCAATGCATTTATCAAATTCAAAATGAATACGCCCCCTGAATCGTTCTGAAGGAACCATCTCACCGTAAGGATAATGAATAGTAATAGGTTTACGGTTCATATGATCAAAGGTTACACGAAAACCTTGTCCAATATATTTAGAAGCTTGAAAAATTTCTTGACTGTAATCCTCTATATTTTTTGTAAAACGAAACACGTAATTATTTCTCCTTAAAAATAAAATTATGAAAAAAGCAGTTTCAGTGCTGCAGTAATAAGTAAATTTCCTAATGAAATTGGAAGTAAAAATTTCCAACCAAGATCAAGTAATTGGTCAATACGAACTCGAGGTAATGTCCATCGAGTCAAAATAGCCAAGAAAACAATAAAATAAGTTTTACTTAATGTAACAATAATACTTAAAAAACCAGTAAAAACTTGAACTTGAGGTAAATCGGGATTAATTTGGACAAAATTTAAAATAGTCTCAATTGGTATTGGCAAATTCCATCCACCTAAATACAAAATAGTTACAAATAAAGCAGAAATTACTAAATTAACATAAGACCCTACATAGAAAAGTGCAAATTTCATCCCTGTATATTCTGTTTGATAACCAGCAACTAATTCTTCTTCAGCTTCTGGTAAATCAAACGGAAGTCTTTCACATTCAGCTAAAGCCGCAATAAGAAAAGCTATTAAGCCAATAGGTTGTTTCCAACAATTCCAACTTAATATACCAAAACTCGCTTGTTTTTCTACAATAGCTACTGTGCTTAATTCATCAGATAATAATGTAATAGCTAATACACATAATGCAAGAGGAATTTCATAACTAATAGATTGAGCAATTGCACGAAGACCACCAAGAAAAGCGTATTTATTATTTGAACCATAGCCAGCCATAAAAAGACCAATTGGTGCAACACTAGAAACGGCAATCCAGAAAAAAATTCCAATCGGTAAATTAGAAACAATAAGGTTTTCACCAAATGGAATAATAGTATAAGCTAGAAAAATAGGAACAACAACAACTGCGGGGCCTAGTGTAAATAAAAGCGCATCACCCTTGGCAGGAATAATATCCTCTTTGACAAGTAATTTTACACCATCAGCTACTGGTTGTAAGAAACCTAAAGGACCTGCATATTCTGGTCCAATTCTTTGTTGTACACCTGCAGAAATTTTTCTTTCCAGCCAAACTACTACTAACACACCTAAAAAAGCACTTATAACAACTGCAAGAATAGGAAAGGGTAACCAAAAATAATTAGCAGTTGTAACTGAAAATCCAAAATTTACAAAGAAATTGATAAAAAAGTGTTGTAAATCCAAGGTCTGAAGCATCTTTTACTCCTTTATAAAAAAAATTCTAAAAAATATTTAACGATCACATTCCCCCATAATAATATCTACACTACCTAAAATAGTCATAATATCTGCCAATTTCATACCTTGTACAAGATTAGGCAAAATTTGTAAGTTAATAAAACCAGGTGCTCTTATTTTAAATCTCCATGGAAATAAATTACCATCCCCAATTAAATAAACACCAAGTTCACCTTTTGGAGCTTCTACACGTACATAATGTTCATCTTTTGGGATTTTAATAGTAGGGGAAGCTTTTTTACCGATATACTGATATTCAAAATCATTCCAATTAGATTTTCGACCATAATATAGTCTTCGAGCTTCTAAGTTTTCATAAGGACCACCCGGAATCATTTGTAGAGCTTGTTTGATAATTTTAATAGATTCTCTCATTTCAGTTATTCTAACAAGATAACGAGCAAGACAATCTCCCCCCGTTTCATAAGCAATAGACCAATCTAATTCATTATAACATTCATATTGATCTAATTTTCTTAAATCCCATGCAATCCCAGAACCTCGAAGCATAGGACCAGATAGTCCCCAATTAATGGCTTCTTCTTTTGTAATAGTTCCTATATTTTTTACTCGTTTTAAAAAAATGGGGTTTCTTGTAATTAGTTGTTCATATTCATCAACTTTTTTTTCAAAATAAGCACAGAATTGAAATGTTTTTTCCACCCATCCATAGGGCAAATCTGCTGCGACTCCCCCTACACGGAAATAATTGTGCATCATCCTCATACCTGTAGCTGCTTCAAATAAATCATAAACCATTTCTCTTTCCCGAAATATATAGAAAAAAGGCGTTTGCGCTCCAATATCAGCCATAAATGGACCTAGCCATAATAAATGCGATGCAATTCTACTTAATTCTAGGCAAATCACACGAATGTAACTAGCACGTTTAGGTATTTCAATATTAGCTAATTTTTCTGGTGCATTTACTGTAATAGCTTCTGTGAACATAGTTGCAAGATAATCCCAACGTGTTACGTAAGGAAGATATTGTACAATTGTTCTATTTTCTGCAATTTTTTCCATTCCACGGTGTAGATAACCAAGAACAGGTTCGCAATCAATAACATTCTCCCCATCAAGAGTTACGATCAGTCGTAAAACTCCATGCATAGAAGGATGATGAGGGCCCATACTGACAACCATGGGATCCGTTTTTGTTTCAAGCATTATTCTTTTTATTTTTCCTTTTTTTTATTCTAACCCGGTTTTTAGTCCTAGATCAAATAAAGAAAAAAGCAAACTTAGACTTCTTTAAAGATGTGATATCCTAATAACTAATTAGAATCCTTTTTTAATAAAAACTACGCAAACCATGATTCATTTTCCTTGGCTTACGATTATTACACTGTTTCCTATTACAGCTTCTCTTTTGATTCCTTTTATTCCAGATTTCAACGGAAAAACTGTAAGGTGGTATGCTTTAGGTGTTAGTCTTTTTGATTTTCTTTTAATCCTTTATTTTTTTGGATGTAAGTATTCATTTAAGGATTCAGCACTTCAATTCGTAGAAGATTATTCTTGGATTTCAGGTTTAGGGCTTCATTGGTCGCTTGGGGTAGATGGTATTTCTATGCCACTAATTCTTTTAACCGGTTTTATTACTACCCTTGCAACGTTAGCAGCATGGCCAATTACAAAAAATAGTAAATTATTTTATTTTTTAATGCTTGCAATGTATAGTGGTCAAATCGGGGTTTTTGCTTCGCAAGATCTACTACTATTCTTTTTTATGTGGGAATTAGAATTAATACCCGTGTATGTACTCTTATCCTTATGGGGAGGAAAAAAAAGATTATATGCAGGAACAAAATTTATTTTATACACCGCATTAGGTTCCATTTTTATTCTTCTAGCTGCTCTAGCTATGGCTTTTTATGGAGAACCTATTACATTTAATATGGTTGAATTAGCACAGAAGCAGTATCCATTATCTTTAGAAATTTTAGCTTATGTTGGCTTTTTAATTGCTTATGGGGTCAAATTATCTGCCTTCCCTCTACATACTTGGTTACCAGATACTCACGGAGAAGCTCATTATAGTACATGTATGTTATTAGCAGGTATTCTTTTAAAGATGGGTGGATATGCTCTTATTAGAATCAATATGGACATTTTACCCAATGCTCATTATTCGTTTGCTCCATTTTTAGTTACTATTGGTGTTATTAATATAATTTATGCAGCCCTAACTTCTTTTGCCCAAAGAAATTTAAAGCGGAAAATTGCCTATTCATCAGTATCACATATGGGGTTTGTACTAATTGGATTAGGTTCTCTCACTGATTCTGGTCTAAGTGGTGTTATGTTACAAATGATTTCTCATGGATTAATTGGAGCTGGTCTTTTCTTTTTAGCCGGTGCAACATATGATCGAACTAGAACTTTACTTTTAGAAGATTTAGGCGGATTAGCTGTTTTTATGCCAAAGATTTTTGCTATGTTTAGTGTTGTATCTTTTGCTTCTTTAGCGTTACCAGGTATGAGTGGATTTATTTCTGAACTTATGGTGTTTTTAGGTTTTCTTACAAGTGATTCGTACTCTTATTTATTTCGTGCTCTTATTACATTCTTTGCTGCTATTGGAATTCTTTTGACACCTATTTATCTCTTATCCATGCTTCGTCAAGTATTTTATGGTTCAAAAAGAGGCCAATTATCACATACAAGAAAACTTATAGATGCTGGGCCTCGTGAAATTTTCGTTGTTTTTTGTTTATTAGTACCAATGATTGGTATTGGATTATATCCAAAAATGTTCACACAAATTTATGAGATAAGAACAGATATGGTTGTTACTCATTTTACAGGTAGGGAAATAAATGTTTCTACTTTATGGACTTAATATTATAAATCAATTTCTTTTCTATCTATTTTATGATAAATTAAAGAAAGCTTTCGCTCTAAAAGAAAGAATATAAAAAGACAACAATTATGGCTGTACCAAAAAAACGTACCTCAAAATCAAAAAAAAATTCTCGTAAAGTAACTTGGCAACAGAAACCACAAAAAGAAGCTTTAAAAGCTCTGTCATTAGCAAAATCTGTTTTATCTGGAAAAGGAACTACTTTTAAATTAGCAACACAAGAGAAAAAAAGTGTTTCTTAATTTAGAACTATATAAATATTTATTGGTCTAATACCAATAAATATTTTATCCAACATTTTTACGGAGGCTGCAATGTTAAATTTATCTGAAATTAATGTCTCTTATTTAGAAAATCATTATTCTTTTTTTGATACTGTCTTTTTAGGGCTGACATATTCGTTTCCAATAGCTCTTCCACTTTCCCCACCTTTGCTTATTTGTTTAAGACGTATCGTTGTACAAGGCATACGCTTTGGTTTTGCCTCTTATTTAGGTACAGCAATTGGTTATACTTTTTTTTTTACATTATTACTATTTGGATTAAGAGATTTTATACAAATATGGTATGATTGGGAACCACTTTTTTATTCAATAGGATTAATTTTAAGTATAAAACTTTTAATAGCCTTTTATAATGAAGCACCATCTGATCTTGTGGAACAAGATATGGTAAAAAACTATGGAATAGAATCAACAAAATCGGAACATATACCTTTTTTAAAATATGTAGTAGTTGGATTTATTAATTTTCTACTTGTTTTATGTAATCCTATTAGTTTAACGGCTCCAAGTATATTTTTTTTCGATCCGGAAATTTCGAAATTAAATTCACCTGGTATTTTTTTATTTAGCTTTTTTATAGGGTTTATTTGTTTTAGTTTCTTCTTTGGCTTTATCTTTTATTTTATAAGAAATAATTTAGGAAGTTATAAAAATTGGCAAACTGCTTCTTCAAATGAAGAAGGTAATAAATTACTTGTGCCTATAACCTTTAAAACTTTTTTACTTAAGTTTTTAAACCCATTTAATAAAGGCTTAGTTATTACAACATTAAGTATACTTTTTATGGTGACAAATGAAATGACGTGGAATACACTTTTTCAATATCCTGCCGAGAATATTTTTCCTGCAATGAAATCAGCAAGTTGTTCTTTGCCTCTAAATTTAGATAAATTTGATGGTATTCGGGTTTTTCCTGATTGTGATACAAATATAGAAAATCGTGATCGACAAGAACTTGTTTCTAGACATTTTGCAGTAGATTCAATAGCTCAGCAATTTCTTTGGGAAGAAAATCCTTTACCAAAAGCTAAATATGATCTTGTTTACTATAGATTTCATATTCACCCTTTAAATAAAATTCAAGAAGCAGTCAGAAACTTTGAAATAGGTCAACGAACTCCTCTTTCGCAAAAGACTACTCCGGAACAAATAAAACATTTAAAAGAAGTAAAAGAACTTTATAAACAAAATAATATACCAGGTTATAAAACAAAATATGCAGCTCGAACAGTTGAAAATACGACTAAGGGTATTTCTGATTACGGATATGTAAAAGAAAATAGTATTTCACAAAATGTAGATTATTTAAATTCATCTATTAAGAAAAATTGGTCCGATTCAAAAATAACTGATTTTACGATAAAGTCTAACACTCCAACTCTATTAGATTTTTTATAGTTTATGTGTCCATTTGAGTTTTTAAAGTGGTGTTAAACTAAATAAAAAAGGATTAAAGTGAAATGAACATAGAAAACAATTTAATAATTGGGGCAGGCGTTTTTTGCATTGGTCTTTATGGCTTTTTAACAAGTCAAAATGTAGTTCGGGTGCTAATGTCACTAGAATTGTTATTAAATGCGGTGAATTTAAATTTTGCTTCTTTCTCGACTTTTATGGATTCGCAAGAATTAAAAGGTCAAGTTTTTGCTATTTTTGTTATTACAATTGCAGCTGCAGAATCAGCGATTGCTTTAGCCATTCTTCTAAGTATATATAGAAATAAAAAGTCTATTGCTTTAGAAGAATTTCAACTACTGAAATGGTAGTAATCCTTAACATTTAGATACAATTTTTATTCGATTATAATTATGTCTCATGCAGTTAAAATATACGATACATGTATCGGCTGTTCTCAGTGTGTACGAGCATGTCCTACTGATGTTTTAGAAATGGTGTCTTGGGATGGATGTAAAGCAGGCCAGATCGCTTCAGCACCTCGAACAGAAGATTGTGTTGGTTGTAAGCGTTGTGAATCAGCTTGTCCTACCGATTTCTTAAGTGTACGTGTCTACTTAGGTGCAGAAACAACAAGAAGTATGGGATTAGCATATTAATAGGAATAAAAAAGAAGGGGGTTAAATCCCTTCTTTTATTTATCGTTTATGACTACAAATTTTCGTCTGATTCAATTAAGCTTTTTCAAAAAATTACAAGAACGTCGTGTTCAGTTTTTATTTGATATCCTTTTTTTATTAATAGGTTTTTTCTTTGGTAGTATTTCTCCTAATTTATTAAGTAGATTTTCGAGTTTAAGTGGTTTGATTGGTTTTGTTTTACTTCTTTTTATTGAAAGCATTGGTTTTTTAGCTGTGTTTTTGAAAAAAGAGAAATGGATTCTTTTTTTCAGACGTGGTTTTATTACAGCCATCGTTTATGATTGTTTTAAAGTAGGAAGCTAATATCCTTTATTAATTGATATAATGTGCTACAATAAAATAGCACATTATTTTGAAATGAACTAATATTTACTAATTCTTCACTTTCTCCCAAAAAAGGGTCCCCCTTATTTTTAAAATGTCGAAAAAAAAAGAAGCGGGTGTTACGTAAATAAGCTACTGTCACAGTCTAAAAAGTAAGAGAAATGGAAGGGAAACCCAGTGATACCAACGTTTTTTTAACTGTTTTGCTTTCGTTTTACTGCGAGAGGAAAAAATAATGAGGGGAACTACCAGACCTCATTCTGTTTTTTAAAATAATAGTATAAATAGAGAGAGGAAGAAAGATGGAGAAACCGTTACAGGCTAAACACACCGAACGAATGGACGAAAAAGAAATTCGGGACTCGATAAAAATAGCCCGAAGTCTAATCGCGAGCTTAGATAACGCGATTGAGCAACTAGATCCCAGTGAAGATTTAAGAAGAGACAGGTTGTGATCTAAGACCTGTGAATGAATATAACCAACGCGACGCTTTTGTGCAAATGTTTAAAAATTTACAGCAAGCCGAGGGATTAATCACTGGAATGGTAGGAGAATATGCCACCGCATTTTCTGCATGGTCAGAGAATGGAAGAGTACCAAAGTAATGGAGAGAAATCATGGCTTCAACACAATTATTAAATGATTATACTTACTTCCAGTCTTACAAGCAGCTGCCAAACTTTATCCAGTTACCTTACAGTAATTGAGGAAACTCAAGGAGCAGCAACATCATTAAACGGTCGCGAGGTTAGTAATTCAAAACCATTTTGCAGAGTGCCTACAACTAGCTAACCCGACAGTCCCAAATATTTTTTATATTAGGAATTTTCTATGCAACAGTCTTACTCACAGTATTATGGCGATGATAAAAAAAATCTCTCGAGAATAGAAGAAGGATATATATTTTTTGGTGTGAGGTCCCGATTGAGTGATACTTTACTTTCACAAAGAAGAGTATTATCGTGTACAGGTTTATTAGATGAGCAAGCCTTTCTTTCTGAATCAAATATTCTCGGTAAACGCGCGAGTATGTTTTTTGTAAGTCGTTTAGCCGTTGCGGGTAAAATCAATTTAGTAAAGGAATTTACCTTCACTTTAGTTGCAACAGATAATATGGGGGTCAAAACATAAAACTTCTTTAATCTTTGATGCTGATTTGCCTGCTTCTACAGTAGCGTCAAACCTTTATGAAATAAAATTTTCATCGCCGGGAAATTATGATTATAATATATTATCAGGTTCAATAACTGAAAAAAGAAGTAAAGCATCCGCTCCCATTTTTACTCTTGGAGGTACTAAATAACTTAAATAATAAGGTAAATTCAGATGATGAACCTCTATACTAAAAAATTTAAAGAGGGTTAGATGGATAAAGAATTTAGAAACAAAATTTTGATGGAAGGCGGTAAAAATATATGGTTATTTTTTCTAATTCTCTTCTTTTATTAGAAGAAGGATTTAAAATAGCTATCAATCATGAAAATGACGAAAATATACAATCCACTTACTTAAAGCTGAGTTTATGGTGTAAATCTCTGGTTGAGGTTCTCGATGAAAACAGGTTTCAACTTTTTGATATTATTAAATATTAAAGAATATGAAAAAGATAATGTGATAACATAAAAAATAGTACCTTATTTCCTTCATATAAAAATAACTGAAGGAAATCCCCCGCCATTACTAGTATCTACTCCAATAATGGGGGGATTTACGCTTGTGACAAAAGGAAAAAACTTACAACATCGTTCAATTACTTATGACACATTGGGTGGTTTCTATGACCCAACTATACTCACTTATGGAACAAAATGGCTACCGGCGACACTTTTTCTTTTTATTCCTCTGTTTTTTCTATTGCTAAGATTGCTTCTTCAATATCTTCTAGCGATATTTCTTTTTTTCTCTCGGGTACTTTTTCCCTTTCTGATAAATTTGACTCAATCATTGCGTCAATTTTCTTTTCTAAATCTTTATTTTTCTCGAATGTGTATTCCATTTGCTCTTGTCTTTAGTTCATTTAACTGAGAGTTAAATATTTCTTCTTGTAACAAGTTAATATCTATTGGGTTCATCTTTGGTTCTCTCCATAATTCAAATTTATTGAATACTTCACTTTCGTTATAACATAATTTTTCTCCTTCACCCTTTAATGGTTGTCTTACTAATATGAAATGATTTCTTTCATTTGTTGGAGCACTTAATTTAATACCTTTCCACGCTAATGGGCGCACCTCATTTTTTTCTGTTACTTTTGGTCGATAATTTTTTATTGCTATGTTATATGTTGTCAGGAGCGCATTTTGTATATTCTTTTGAAAGAATTTACGTGCCGAACCGTCAAAACTAGCTTCCTGTCCTTGTTTTTCAATCCAATTTTCATATGCAATTAGCAAGTCCTTTTTTGTAACGAAAAGTTCTTTCTCATTACATTCATATGCAGGATCACATATATATATACAATCTTCAATAAAACTATGTAAAGGAGATATTTCAGTTGAAACGTGTTCATTTGAAGATCGTGTATTTTGAATAGCTTGAGAACGAGTTGTTTGAAGAAGGTATTCGCGAGGACAAAATGTTGCCCACACATGAAAATGGTCTTTAAAGGATTCTAAATATTGGTTGAAATTTGAAACCTCAGGTAATGGGTGTAAATATTCAATATCAATGATTTTGGTGCGTAATTCTTCTAACTGCCAAATATTATCATAATCTCTCGGGTTTCTATTTGTTACAATCAAGATTTGACAGTAAGGAACAAAGGTATATGTTCCATTCATATTTTTATTTTCATAAGATAATGTATCACGACCTGCAACTGTTCTTAAAATATCAATTTGATTTGGTGTAATCTTTGAAGGATCCGTTATTAGCAATAATTTTTTCCCGACAAGAGCTGAAGCTGTGAACTGATTTGAGTCTTTTCCTAGTTCTAAATAACTTCCTTCAGAAAGAAATTTACAAATCGAAACTATACTGGACTTACCAGTTGCAGATCTGCCGCTTAGCCAGGTTATCGTTTGGTAAAAATGGCCCTCTTTTGCCGCAAAAATAATGCGATTCATAAAGGTTCTTAGAATAAATATATTTAATGGACTTTGTTCAGCAAGGTTATAAGTTAATGTTTTAAAAAAACCTTGTAACCAATCACTTAAAGCTATTTTTTGTAATTCTTTTTGAAGTTTCTCTAAGTCTATATTCTTCCCGTCTGTAATTGTTTTTAGATTAAGTTTTCTTCGGTGAAGGTACATCTCACGATCTAATGGATCTATAAACTCAATTGGAAAATTAGCTTCTTGAAGAATTGAATCTGTAACTAGTTCACGCTTTGTCATCGGCTTATATCGTAATAAAGATCTTTTATTATCAATATAATAGATTCCATCTTGATAGATTAAACCACATTTTTCATAAAGGTGATTATTAGCAACTCTTGGGCTAATCGTAAGAGTATCAAGTATTTTATTAATAAAAGTAGGAGTTCCAAAGAAAGCCGGCGCAAAATCACCATATAAGGATAATATCCATTTGTTTATTAATTGCACAGCTCTCTGTCTATCAATCTTTATATAAGGGCCAAATCCTTTTTCTTCATTCTCAATATAATAAGTAAAACCTGTCTGACTCGCCACAATAGAAAGATCAGGATGCTTAGGGTAGATTTCAGATCTCGTTTCGTATAATCTCGCGAAAAAGAATTCCGCTGCTTGTTTTACTAATTTTAAGATATATTCATCTTTTAATTCTCCATTATCATAATAAATGAGAAGTTCTAACCTAGCAAAGATCTCTTTTGAAGTAAATCCTGACTTAATAAGGATTTTTGTTAATTTAGTTAGTTTTTCTGTTTTCTCTTCTTTCTCTTCAGGAAAATAAAACCACGTAGGATAAATCACACTCTTTTTCTCCTTTATAAAAAAATGTTTTTATTCTTTAGGAAACAGCTTTTAAAAAATAACACATATTTCAAAGAGTTTATACCCCCCTTATATATATATAGGTTTTATAAAGTTAATTTTATATGATAGAAATAAAAAATACCTGGCGTAACTTTATTTCTAAAGTATAGACGTGTTACTTTCATATTCAGAATGTAGATGACGTATGGCCGTCTATAAGCGAACACCAGGTATTTTTTAATTTTTTTTTTATAAATGCACAAAGTCAAACTTCTCGGTCTGTTAGTATATCTCAGCTGCAATGATTACTCACCTTCCACTTGATATCTATTAAACGGCTAGTCTTGCCGTGACCTTAGCAGTATTTATATTATATAAATACTAACAGAGTACTCATCTTAAGGTGGGCTTCCTACTTAGATGCTTTCAGCAGTTATCCGCTCCGCACTTGGCTACCCAGCGTGTCCCGTTGGCACGAGAACTGGTACACCAGAGATGCGTCCTTCCCGGTCCTCTCGTACTAGGGAAAGATCCTTTCAATACTCTAACGCCTACACCGGATATGGACCGAACTGTCTCACGACGTTCTGAACCCAGCTCACGTACCGCTTTAATGGGCGAACAGCCCAACCCTTGGGACGTACTTCCGCCCCAGGTTGCGATGAGCCGACATCGAGGTGCCAAACCTCCCCGTCGATGTGAACTCTTGGGGGAGATCAGCCTGTTATCCCTAGAGTAACTTTTATCCGTTGAGCGACGGCCCTTCCACACGGCACCGTCGGATCACTAAGGCCGACTTTCGTCCCTGCTCGACTTGTAGGTCTTGCAGTCAAGCTCCCTTCTGCCTTTATACTCTACGACTGATTTCCGTCCAGCCTGAGGGAACCTTTGCACGCCTCCGTTACCTTTTGGGAGGCTACCGCCCCAGTAAAACTGCCCGCCTGAAACTGTCAAGCGTCCTGATTCAAGGATCGCCATTAGATTTCTAGCTCTTCCAGAGTGGTATCTCACTGATGGCTCACAAACCCCCGGAAGGGTATGTTCTCAGCCTTCCACCTAAGCTGCGCAAGAAGAGCCCGAAACCAATTCCAGGCTACAGTAAAGCTTCATAGGGTCTTTCTGTCCAGGTGCAGGTAGTCCGCATCTTCACAGACAATTCTATTTCACCGAGTCTCTCTCCGAGACAGTGCCCAAATCGTTACGCCTTTCGTGCGGGTCGGAACTTACCCGACAAGGAATTTCGCTACCTTAGGACCGTTATAGTTACGGCCGCCGTTCACCGGGGCTTCGGTCGCCAGCTTTGCTTCAAATAGAAGCTAACCAACTTCCTTAACCTTCCGGCACTGGGCAGGCGTCAGCCCCCATACATTGTCTTGCGACTTAGCGGAGACCTGTGTTTTTGGTAAACAGTCGCTTGGGCCTGGTCACTGCGACCTTAAATCAATTTAAAAATCAATCAAGGTACCCCTTCTCCCGAAGTTACGGGGCCATTTTGCCGAGTTCCTTAGAGAGAGTTATCTCGCGCCCCTTGGTATTCTCTACCTACCTACCTGTGTCGGTTTCGGGTACAGGTAAATCTTTCTTAAAACGTCGTTCGAGCTTTTCTAGGGAGTATGATTTTACTTGCGGTTTTGTACATAGACAAACTTCTTCGTAGCTCAGCTCAAGATATTTTTTATTCTACCTATCAACACCTTACTACTTGAACCGGGAACCAGTGTCCGGCCAAGATCAACCTCCTCCGTCCCTCGGGACTTCCAAAAGATTCAGTACAGGAATATTAACCTGTTTGCCATCGACTACGCCTTTCGGCCTTGCCTTAGGTCCTGACTCACCCTCCGTGGACGAGCCTTGCGGAGGAAACCTTAGGTTTTCGGGGCATTGGATTCTCACCAATGTTTTCGTTACTCAAGCCGACATTCTCACTTCCGCGTCGTCCACTCTTGCTTACGCTAGAGCTTCTACCTACAGCGGAACGCTCCCCTACCATTTAACTTTTTTTTAACCATTTATTTTAAATTTATTTAAAAGTGTTTTTAAGTTAATTTCACAGCTTCGGCAGACTGCTTAGTCCCGTTCATTTTAGGCGCAAGAGCGCTTGACCAGTGAGCTATTACGCACTCTTTCAAGGGTGGCTGCTTCTAGGCAAACCTCCTGGTTGTCTAAGCACTCTCACCTCCTTTGCCACTTAGCAGTCATTTAGGGGCCTTAACTGGTGATCTGGGCTGTTTCCCTCTTGACAATGAAGCTTATCCCCCACTGTCTCACTGGTTAGTTGAAGACATGTCTAGTATTCTGAGTTTGCTACGATTTGGTACCAGTTTCCCAGCCCGCACCGAAACAGTGCTTTACCCCTAGACAGTTCATAACTAACCGCTGCGCCTCAACGCATTTCGGGGAGAACCAGCTAGCTCCGAGTTCGATTGGTATTTCACCCCTAACCACAGCTCATCCGCCGATTTTTCAACATCGGTCGGTTCGGTCTTCCACTTCGTTTTACCCAAGCTTCATCCTGGCCATGGTTAGATCACCCGGGTTCGGGTCCATAGACACGGACATACGCCCTATTCAGACTCGCTTTCGCTATGGCTCCAGCCTAAAAAAGCTTTAACCTGCCAGTGCCTATAAGTCGCCGGCTCATTCTTCAACAGGCACGCGGTCAGGGCTTTACCCCTCCCACTGCTTGTAAGCTTACGGTTTCATGTTCTTTTTCACTCCCCGATGGGGGTTCTTTTCACCTTTCCCTCACGGTACTGTTTCACTATCGGTCACCCAGGAGTATTTAGCCTTACGAGGTGGTCCTCGTAGATTCACACGGGATTTCACGTGCCCCATGCTACTCGGGATTCTTATTTATTTTATAAATTTTTTATTTATTTTAAGAGATTCTATTAAGTTACTGGACTATCACCATCTATGGTACAGGATTCATCTGTTTCACCTTATTTCTCTTTCAATTCTATAAGTCCCACAACCCCGAAAAATTTTGACATCTCCGGTTTAGGCTGTTCCCTTTCCGCTCGCCGCTACTCAGGGAATCGCTTTTGCTTTCTTTTCCACTAGCTACTAAGATGTTTCAGTTCACTAGGTTGCCTCTCTTTTATCTATGAATTCAATAAAGAGTACAGGAGGTTGCCCTATTCGGGAATCTACGGATCAAAGCTTGTTTCCAGCTCCCCGAAGCGTTTCGTCGGTTACTACGCCCTTCATCGTCTCTGGGTGCCTAGGTATCCACCGTAAGCCCTTATTCATTTGACTTTGTGCTTTATATTAAAATTAATAGATTTGATCTGGAGGTAAGCGGACTCGAACCGCTGACG